TATAGTGATCTAATTAAAGAAACTATTAAAATTAAGGTTCCACCTAAAATATTAAAAGTGTTAATAGCAATTATTAATCTATGCCCCAACTTTTTGTTATTAATTCTATATTTTTTAAAATTTGCTAAAAATATAGAAAAAAATAAACTTAAGTAATAGAATAAACTTATTAATGATCCTAAGATTAATAAAAAAATTACTGAAATTCAAGGACCACTTGACCTTACTACAATAACTAATCATTTGGAAATAAAACCTAAAAGAGGTGGTAATCCACCTAAAGATAAAAGAAGTAACATAATAGTTAAACTTACCAACCCTCTATTTTTAATATTATTAATATTTTTTATTATCCCTGAATCACTATATCATAAACCTAGGAATAGCGAAATTCTGATTAAAACATAAATACCTAAGTATATTTTTATTCCCCATTCCCTGTGAATGGCTGCAAATAATATTCATCCTAAGTGACTAATTGAAGAATATGCTAAAAGAGCCCGAATTTGAGTTTGATTTATTCCTCCAACCCCCCCAATTAAAGTAGATCCTGCCCTAATTAAACAAAGTGCTAAAATTATTATATAGGATTGTCTAAGCTCTAAAAGAGACAGAACTAAAAATAAAGGAGCAAGCTTTTGCCACGTTGCTAAAATTAAACAGGAAATTCAAGGTAACCCTGCTATCACACCAGGTAACCAATAATGGAAAGGAAAAAGACCTAGTTTGATACATAAGCCACCCATTAAAAGAGTAAGACCTAAAAGACTAGGATTCCTAATTTTAATTGACAAATCCCAAGTAAATGATATACTAAACATCAAAAGACTACCAAATATAAGAAACCTAGAGCCTAGAGCTTGAATAATAAAATATTTCACAGCAGATTGTCTTTCTGATATACTTTTTTGATAAACTAACATAGGTAGAAAGCCAATTAGGTTAATTTCTAGCCCAGCCCAAATTCTTAATCAATAAAGAGAAGACACGGAAAGAAGAGTACCAATTCCTATCACTGATATAAATATATAGCCAAAGGGAAGTCTTGAAAACATAAGAAAAAGGATAAAATCGAATTACCCAAAACAAAGTTAGCAGCCCTGTTTTACTCCAAGTTTTTTCTTTACTGAGCTCAATCTAATGAACCTTCGTTTCATTCATGAAATAAACCTAAAATTAAAATTATTAAAAAAATGAATATACCAATTATTAGAGGTAAAGAAAATCTTCCAGATATTCTTGCTAAAACGGGAAATAATAATACAATTTCTACATCAAAAATCAAGAAGATAATAGCTAATAAAAAAAATCGCATAGAAAAAGGCAATCGTGCTGACTTAATTGGATCAAACCCACACTCAAAAGGAGAATTTTTTTCCCGATCACTAATAGCCCGTTTAGCTAATATTCATCCAAGACCTATCACAACTACTGATAAGATTAGAGCAATAACTCTTCTTAAAACACTACTTAACATTTTTAGCACTAGAGATAATTTATCCCATATTAACCAACATCAATGATTTCCGTTCATCCGGCGTAGTACTTCTTAAATGAGTAAATTTTATTACATTCTCCTAATTAACAGCTAGGTGCCTCTATTTTGGCTTTCATCTATTAATTAAAATATAAAAAGGGACTTTCACCCCTAATCTACGGGCCGAAACCGTATGCAAATTTCTCGCTTTTTATACATGACCCGAAAGTTTAAAAACTTATTGTCTGAATGCAAATCAAATCTTTTACCTTAAAGTATCAAGTCATTGCTCTTAGAGGCACACAATTGCCGTTTTTAGATTAAAAATCTAACACTTTTACCTCAGTCATCTAAGAATTAATAAAAACTAATTAACATCCTCATCAGTAGATTGATATATACAAAAATAATCAAACTACGTCTACAAAATGTCAATATCAAGCAGCAGCCTCAAAACCAAAATGATGACCAGTAGAAAAATGCTGAAGTCATACACGTACTAAGCAAACTAAAAGAAAAGTTCTCCCAATTAATACATGTAAGCCATGAAATCCTGTTGCAACAAAAAATGTAGATCCGTATACTCCATCTGCAATAGTGAATGAAGCTTCGTAATACTCACAAGCTTGAAGAAAAGTAAAGTAGATTCCAAGAATAACTGTCGCAATTAAACCTTGAAGTCCCCCAGGATTATCACCCTCTATTAAACTATGATGTGCTCATGTTACTGTTACCCCAGAAGCTAATAAAACCCCTGTATTTAGTAAAGGAACTTCAAAAGGATTTAAAGGAGTAATCCCAGCAGGAGGTCAACAAGCCCCTAACTCTATATTAGGAGCTAAACTACTATGAAAATAAGCTCAGAAAAAAGCAAAAAAGAAACAAACTTCCGATACAATAAATAAAATCATACCTCAACGGAGTCCTTTAGAAACCTGAATGGTATGAAATCCTTGATAAGTTGCCTCTCGAATTACGTCTCGTCACCATTGAATTATTGTTATAATAATTAGAAATGTACCTAATAGAGCAGTTACGTAACCGTAACCATGGAACCATCCAGCTAATCCAGATGTAAGAAATAACGCCCCTATTGAACCAGTTAGAGGCCATGGTCTAAACTCTACTAAATGAAAAGGATTTCGTGCCATATTTAAAACAGGACGTGCTTTGAGGCGTAGGTCGCCACCTTAGCATCTTCAGTGCTATGCTCTAAAATTAAGCTATCAATGCTATAGAATAGTGTTCATAAAAAAAATTATTAATGCAAAGAATAAAATTAGAGTAATGAAAAAATTAAAAGATTTAATTTGAATTCTTTGATTTTTTGTAGATACAGAAGATCTAATAAAGCTTGTCCCCTGGCCACCTAAAATTTCTAGTCAGCCTATATCAATAGATTTAATAATATTTGTACCTAAGAGCATTGAAAATTTCGTAAGAGGTTGGGTGCTAATTGGTGCTAAAAATCATATTGTAGAGAAAAAAAATTTAGTTTTGTTTATTTTTTTCTTATTATGATCTATATCTCAAGACATAAATGCAATAAAAATACCTGAAAAAATAACAAAAATTGTTAGTAACTTTAAATATATGGGTAGAATAAAAGGTAGAGGGTTAAAATCTAAAAAGATGTTTTGAAAAGCAAATCCTGCAATTACAGCTATTAAACTTAAAATAGTAGTAGCTGAATTAACATAAGGGTCTAGTTCTTGTTTTTCATGGAATGCGCAACCTTTTATAGAACCTCATAGGGAACAAAAAGAAAGGCGAAATGAATAAGCAACTGTTATACCTGTTGCCAGAAAAATTAACAATACTATTAAAAAGCTTGTAGGATTATATAACGATAGTTCTAAAATTAAATCTTTTGAGTAAAAACCTCTTAAAAAAGGAGCTCCACAAAGTGAAAGATTTGCAATATTTATACATGTAGTAGTTAATGGAGATTGTAAAAATAGCAAACCTATATGGCGAATATCTTGTGTATTAGATCTATTGTGAATAAATATCCCAGCACATAAAAATAAAAGCGCTTTAAAAAGAGCATGCGTATATAAGTGAAATAAAGCTAAATTAGGCATACCTAAACCTAAGCTTATTATTATGACTCCTAGTTGACTTAAAGTTGATAAAGCGATAATCTTTTTTAAGTCATTTTCATAGTTAGCTCCGATTCCTGCTATAAGTAAAGTTAATACAGAGATAAACAGCAGAGTCGATTTAAAACCGGAAATTGTCTGTAAGAAAGGAAAAAATCGAATAACTAAAAATACACCTGCAGTAACTAGAGTAGATGAATGAACTAAAGCAGAAACAGGTGTAGGAGCAGCTATAGCTGCTGGGAGTCATCTTGAAAAAGGAATTTGTGCTCTTTTAGTCATTGCTGCTAAAGTAATTGTTAAAGCTAATCAAGAAGTTAAATAGAAATCTCAAATAGAAAGAATTGATCAGTGTCCTTGAAGGATTAGAATTCCAATAGAAATTAGAATTATAACATCTCCAATTCGGTTAGCTAAAACTGTAACTATTCCTGCTCCCAAAGATTTTATGTTTTGATAATAAATGACTAGGGCAAAAGACACAATACCTAATCCGTCTCAACCTAAAAGAAGTGCCGGTAAGCTTGGAATAAATACTAATAGGTTTATTGATAGAACAAATAATATGACTAATCAAACAAATCGCTTTAAAAATGGATCATGAGATATATAACTAGAAGAAAATATTATAACACATCCTGAAATTAAACAAACAACGTTTCTAAAACTAAGGCTTACAGGATCTAGGATTATTATAAAAGATATACTGCAAGAACTTAGTTGAAAAATTGATCATTCTAAAATAATATTTTTTCTTTGAAAAACAAATATTATAGTGACAGGAAAAAGAAGAGATCTATATAATAAAAGAAATAAAGAACTAATAGAAGATGACTTTAAATTAAAATTCATGGTCAAGTGAAATAAATTTTCATTTTCAAATCCACAGGCTGATGTTTTATTTTAAACTAACTTGACTCTTAGACTCAAACCGAGATTAGCTCACTTTTTAAAATCAGAAAATTACCTGGAATTCAATGTAAAGCAAATAAAGTAAATCCTGAAGATTTAAAGTCATTAAATGGTTTTATAAATTTTGGACTTCCTCCATGTTGGGTACTTGTATACAAATACATTCTATATAATGCTGCTAAGAAACTTATTAAGCCTAAAGAAATTAAGTAATATTTTGAACTAAAAATTGTTGAAGGGAAAATTATAATTTCTCCTAGTAAATTAATTCTTGGAGGAGCTGCTATATTTATAATACAAAATAAAAACCATCATATTGCTAGAATAGGTAACAACATTAAAATTCCTTTTCTTAGAAATAATCTTCGTGTATGTGTTTTTTCATAAGTGTAATTTGCTAACGCAAATAATGCTGAAGAACAAAAACCATGTGAAAGTATAAGAATCAGAGCACCTCTTCATCCTCAAGTTGTGTTTGAAAAAGCTCCAGCTAATATCAAAGATATATGCCCAATAGAGGAGTAAGCAATAAGAGATTTTAGGTCAACTTGTCGAAAACATACAATTCTTGTAATTACGCCCCCTCAAATTGCTAGTGAAAAAATTATAATACAAGTTTGAGAAGAAATAAAATTAAAATATTGATAAATGCGCAGAATTCCATAACCACCCAATTTCAGTAAAACTGCAGCAAGAACTATAGAACCTGCAACGGGTGCTTCAACATGAGCTTTTGGAAGTCATAAATGAACTGTAAATATAGGAAGTTTTACTAAAAATGCAGTGAAACATAATAATGTAAGAAAATTTCATGCTCATGTATGAGCTGTTCTGTAAGCGTGGAGACGAAGTCTTCTAATTATTAAGATATCCCTTGAAGATATAATTTGGGAAGCTCAAAGGATAGTAAATAGCAGGGGTAAAGAAGCTGTTACCGTATAAATTATTATATATATTCCAGCTTGTAAACGTTCAGGTTGATAACCTCATCCTAAAATTAGTAACAAAGTTGGAATAAGAGATGCTTCAAAAAGGAAATAAAAAATTAGGATTCTAGAAGATAGAAAAGTTATCACTAAAATCAAATTTAAAATTAAAACAAAGATTGAGAATAATAGATAATTATTTTTAGAAATTTTTACTCTGTTTTGTCTTGCTAGTATTATTATTAAAGAAATTCATAAGGTTAAAGAAACTAAAATTCTAGATATAGAATCAAAAGTTAAAAAAGAATTCAGTGATTCATATGAAAAAAATGGGTTAAATAAGTGAATGATGGAAATCAATCTCCCAAGAGCTAAAGATCATATTTTAATATATCAAGATCATTTTCTATTTGGGATAAGTATAATAGCAAAAGATAAAAAGATAATTCCTAGCATTTATGTATAGAAAAACTAGAAACGTAGTCATTCCCTTCTGACCGAATCATAGCTACAAGAATAGCTAATCCTAAGCTAGCTTCACATGCTCCTAAAGTAATTAAAATCAAAGAAGTTTCCCCTCTAAAGGTCACATTAGTTGATAAAGCAAAAAGTATAATAAAGAGATTTATAGTAATAGCCTCTAGTCTTAATAAAACTCTTAATAAATGCTTGTATTGGAGGGAAAGAGCTAATAAACCTATAAAAATTCCAAACATACTTAGTAATCTTAAATAAAATGTTCTCATTTCTTATATTTGAGTTAAGTAGCAATAATAGCTTAAATAGAGCATCGGTCTTGTAAGTCGAAGGTGAGTGAATTCTCTTATTGTTAAGTTATTAAGTGAATTGAACACTCCCAATTTGTTTTCAAGACAAATTTTCCCCAGGAAATAACTAATTACTGACTTAGTAATCTAAAACATTGTCTCATAAAATTTGAACTAAAGGATCGATAATAAAATATATAAAATATAAAATAGTAAAAACTTGTCCAATTTGTTCATAGGGAGCTTCTACGGGACATGCTCCGATTCAAGTTAAAATGGAAAATATACCAACATAGATTCAGAATAAAATTTGGTTTAATGGATAAAAGGCTTTTGATCGAAACTTTCCAAAGTGGCTGTGAGGTAAGATAAATAAAACAGCAATTGATATAACTAATGCAATAACTCCACCTAACTTATTTGGAATAGAACGTAAAATTGCATAAGCAAAAAGAAAATATCACTCTGGTTGGATATGAACAGGAGTTACTAAAGGGTTAGCAGGAATAAAGTTTTCAGGGTCAGTTAATAATTGAGGAGAAAATAAAGCTAATATGCTTAACAAAAATAAAACAATCAAAAATCCTACTAAATCTTTAAATGTATAGTAAGAATGAAAAGGGACTTTTTCTCCATCACTGTTAATACCTAAAGGGTTATTGGATCCTGTTTCATGAAGAAATAATAAGTGAAGAACTGCTAAAGCAGCAATTGCAAATGGAAGTAAGAAATGTAAAGCAAAGAAACGAGTTAAGGTTGCATTATCAATGGCAAATCCTCCTCAAACTCATTCTACTAATATTTTTCCAATATAAGGGATAGCTGATAATAAGTTAGTGATTACAGTAGCTCCTCAAAAAGATATTTGCCCTCAAGGAAGTACATAACCTAAAAATGCTGTTCCTATTGTTATAAATAATAAAATTACTCCAATATTTCATGTATGTACATTAACATAAGAACCATAATACATCCCACGTCCTACATGTAGGTAAAGACAAATAAAAAACCAAGATCCCCCATTGGCATGGATTGACCGAAGTAGTCATCCATACGAAACATCTCGTGAAATATGTATTACAGAATTAAAAGCTAAGTCAACATGAGCTGTATAGTGTATAGCTAGAAAAAGACCAGTTACAATTTGAATTCCTAAGCATAAACCTAGTAGTGAACCAAAATTTCATCAGATTGATAAGTTTGAAGGAGCTGGAAGATCAACTAAAGCTCCATTTATAATTTTTAAGACAGGATGAATTTTTCGAATGGGACTTCGCATAATTTGTAATTAATTATCAAATGGACGAAGAGAGGCATGTTGATAATAACAAATCTTAACTACTACAATTAAATTGATTAATAGAATAATGGCTAATCCAATTAAAATAGAAATTATCTCAGGAGCTACTATTTCAATCCCATATATCTTTAATAATTTTAGTTCATTTAAATTAAAGTATCTAACTGTTGATAAATCAATTAAAGGAAGAAAATATAAAATAATAGAGATCGGGAATAATACAATCAAAAAGAAAATTATAGGCGTTCCTTTTCCAAATAATACATTTGGAGATAAAGCTGCTACATAAGCAAATATAACAAGTAAACCTCCTACATAAATAAGAAATAAGATATAACCATACCAAGAGGATAGAGTTATGGCTCTAATAAAGCATATTAAAAGAGTAGAGATCATAATAATCAACCCTAATCTTAGGGGTTGTATTATTAAAGGAAGTAAAAGAAGGCTAGATAAAGTTATTCCAAAAACAATTAATGCTCTCATTTCGAAATGTGGGATTAAAACCCAAGCTTTAGCTTCCAATGCTAATATTTTTATTAAACTACATATTCGTTTACTCTAATAAAAGATATATGAAGATAGTATAGCCACTAGTAATAAAAATCTTAAAGCAGCAGGAAGGAATCCTTTTCAAGTTAAGCCTATTAATAAATCATAACGAAATCGAGGGTATCTTCCTCGAACTCAAATAAAAGCGAATGCAAAGAATAGGACTTTAAGTATAAATACTACATCTCTTTCAAACAAAACTATAGAACTACCTCCAAAAAAAAGTATAGCTGAAAATAGACTTATAACTAAAATATTAGCGTACTCAGCAAGAAAAATTAATGCAAATCCAGCAGATCCATATTCAATATTAAAACCAGAAACTAACTCAGATTCTCCTTCAGCAAAATCAAAAGGAGCTCGATTAGTCTCAGCAATACATGTAACAAATCATATCAAGGAAACTGGGAATATAAGGAATCTAAATCAAGTATATTCTTGAGATTCTTGAATTTCGATAAAGCTAAATGTTCCTGCTAAAAAGAGAGGAAATAAAAGAATCAGAGCTATTCTTACTTCATATGAAATTGTTTGAGCAATTGCCCGAAGTCTACCAAGCAAAGCATATTTAGAATTTGAAGCTCACCCAGCTAAAAGAGTTCCATAAACATTTATACCAGAGACACATAAAAAAAATAAGATCCCTCATTTAAAATAGGAACATGAATAAAGACTCGGGTAAAGTTGCCATAATAACAGAGCTAAAATAAAGCTAAAAATTGGTGCTAAAAAATAGGGTGAATAATTTGCTATAGTAGGCTTAGCAATTTCTTTAGTTAATAGTTTAGCAGCATCTGCTAAAGGCTGCGGAAGTCCTATTAATCCTACTTTATTAGGTCCTTTACGAATTTGAATATATCTTAAACCTTTTCGTTCTAAAAGAGTAAAAAAAGCGACTGCCAATAAAATACAAATATAGGTAAATAGGGTTGAAATAATAGAGATATTCATTATAAAGAAAAGAAATTTCATCTTTATATTTAGAGCTTAAATCTAATGCACTTCATCTGCCACCTTTATGTATCAAATAAAGGAATTTCGCCTATATCTATTGATCCTAAATCAATTGCATTAATTTTGCTAATTTGATTAATTGTTAATTATATTTAATCTGCTACAAATATTAATTTATAATAAACTGGTCCTTTCGTACTAAGTTCATTCAAGTAATTAAAGATAGAAACTGACCTGGCTCACGCCGGTCTGAACTCAGATCACGTAGAATTTTAATGGTCGAACAGACCAACCCTTAAAGGCTGCTGCACCTTTAGGATATTCTGATCCAACATCGAGGTCACAAACCTTTTTTTCGATATGGGCTCTTAAAAAAGATAATGCTGTTATCCCTACGGTAACTAATTTCCTTAATCAAAATGTTTTGGATCAATTCAGGTAGAAAATAGTTTTACTTATAAAGGAAGCTTTCTATGTTCCTCAGTCGCCCCAACTAAAATGTTTAATGAATAAATTTTTAGTACAATTAATTATAATTTCATTAAGTTTTTTAAAGCTCGATAGGGTCTTCTTGTCTTTTAATTAAATTCAGGCTTCTTCAGCTGAAAATAAAATTCTATTAAATCATAAAGAGACAGCTATATTCTTGTCAAACCATTCATACTAGCCTTCAATTATAAGGCAAATGATTATGCTACCTTTGCACGGTCAGAGTACCGCGGCCGTTAAAATATTCACTGGGCAGGTCCGACTCCTTATTATTAACTATCAAGGAGCCATGTTTTTGCTAAACAGGCAGAATATGATTTTGCCGAGTTCCTTTTTATAATTTTTTTCAAAAATAAATAAATAAAAATAAACTTATAATTTGTTTATTTTTCATAAAATAATAAATACTCATTTTAGCATTAATTCAGCTCAATTTAGTTATAGAGTTTTCTTCATTTATTTTAAGTAAATTAATTATCTTCTTAATAAACTAATGAGATTATAACAAACTCAAAATTATGGCTACTCTCAAGCCTAAATTTTTATAAGAATAAGATACATATATAATTGTAATTTTCGAGCTTATCCTCAAAAATCTAATAAAATTAAAATTTTTTTATGATTAAATCATAAAAGTGAAATTAATTTTAGGTACTTATATACCTTTAAAGAAGAACTAGCTATCATCTAATACGAATAAAATTTCATTTCCATTTCTGTTTCTAAGAAAGTTTTTGCCACAACTACTCTATTATGCTAAAATACTGAACAGAAATAACTCATTAGATTTCGAGAAATTTAATAAAAAATAAATATCTAGCTAAACCATGATGCAAAAGGTACAAATTTTTATTTTTTCTTTAACTTTATTAAATAAATTCCTTTTCAGTACTTTTCTTGGGTTCAATTAATAACTTTCTTTCACCTATACTTAATTTTTAAATGTTTTTATTATACAAATTATTATATAGAATATAACCAAAATATTTTATTTAAGATCAGCTTATAACTTAAGCATATTTTCAGTGTAAGTGAAATGTATTATATTATACTATGTCCTTCATCTAGGGACAATTTCCATTACCCCTGCTATGTTACGACTTATCTCATTTTTCAACGAGAGCGACGGGCGATGTGTGCACGTTTCAGAGCCTTATTCAATATATTTAAATATTTTAGTTTTACTTTCAAGTCCTCCTTCTGAAAATATTTTCATATAAACTTCTGTAATTATAATTTTAATAATTGTAACCCATCTTCTCCTTATTATAGGCTGCACCTTGATCTGACGTCTTAATTAAAAAATTTTTACTGCTAACTTCTATATTTTTAAAAGTTACCTGACGACGACGGTATACAAACTGAATTACTAAATAAGGTTAGGTATAACGTGGATTGTCGATTACGAGACAGGTTCCCCTGATAGGTCTAAAACACCGCCAAGCCCTTTGAGTTTTAAATTTTTTGTAACATTCTTAGTACTCTGGTAAATTTAATTATGTTTACAATCAAGAATAATGGGGTATCTAATCCCAGTTTCCCTCAAGATTATCACAGCTTCAATATAAGAGCTATTACAAAATTAACTATTTATATACAAATTTTACTTTTATATAAATGCTCAATAAACTAACTTTTATATATTTAACTGTCTTTTTACCTATATATATATAACTTAATCACTTGGTATAACCGCGGATGCTGGCACCAAGTTAACCTGATTTTATGTACGAAGTTAATCCGGGTTTACACCTTTATAATTAACCTTCAGCACTGGTGTTAGTGGAACTTTTCAAAGCATTTTATAAAATTATAATACCTTAAGAAATAACATTAATTTATATAATTTATTTAAGTAATATTTATTCTTACCTCACCTCTTTCAATAAAAACCATGTGTATCACTATGTTCTTGCTATACTATTAAGTCAGAGCCAAGCTTAGTTAGTTAGTGGATCAAAAAAATGATTACTTTTCTGATAGACTAATTTTTAACTCAATTTACTTATTATAAAACTAGTTTCTATGGTGTAAACGCACATTAGATTTTCATTTTAAAGGAATAAAGTTATTTATTAGAAACAACAGCTATCTTTTGAGTATGATATAGTACACTTGCCTTCCAAGCAAGAAGATTAAAAAATTTTAAAAAAGATATTACAAAGCGGTGTAAGGGCACAAAGAATTTTGATTTCTTAGGAGAGGTTCAGTTCCTCCTGGTAAGGTTTTAAGTTAAATAAACTATAAGCCTTCAAAGCTTAATATAAAGAAAAATCTTTAAACCTTGCCCGCCATAGTTTATTTTAAAACATCGATTTGCAAAATCGAGAAAGGAATTAGGTTCCTGGTGTGTTTGTTTGGTGGCTGAGTTTAAAAGCGGTAGACTGTAGATCTATTTACGGAGTTAATTCTTCCCAACAAATGTAAAATAAGCTAAATTAAAAGCTGTTGGGTTCATACCCCAAAAATGAACATATGTTCTTTTACAATAGTAACGTATTAACCAAGTAAAAGATATTAAGTATTCTAATGAGGATGTTCATCAGAATAAAGGGTAATTAAAAGACAAAAAATATAAGCTTGGATTAAGCTGATACCAAATTCAAAAACTGTGTATAATACTTGGATAAATAAGAGAAGAATTATAGAAAAAACAGAAGACATAAAAAAACTAGCTGTTAAATAATTTCCAATTAAAGTAAGAACAATATGTCCAGCTCTTATATTGGCAGTCAGTCGGACAGAAAGAGTAATCGGACGAACCATAATTCTAACTGTTTCAATAATAACTAAAAAAGGATTTAGAGGAGCTGGAGCTCCTATCGGCAATAAACCTGCTACAACTGAACTTGGATTATAAAAGATTGCTGAAACAATTAGTGTTAACCAAAGAGGAAGACCTAAAGATAAAGAAATTGCTAAGTGACTTGTTGGTCTAAAAACATATGGAACTAATCCACTTATGTTTATCAGAATCAGAAATAAAAAAAGCCCTGTAATAATATTTACAAAACCTCCTATGTTAATCCCAAAGGAACGAAAAACTTGGGATGAAGCAGTATCTTTAAACACACTAATTAGTCTTAATCATCGAGGGGATCTTACTCAATAAAAAGAGCTGAATAGCACAATAGTAATTAAAGAAAAAACTCATATTAATATATATAATGATATAAAAACTTGATTATTATCATCAAAAGAAGAAAAAATGTCCACAAGCATTCTTAATTATCAATTTCATTTATTTTCTTTCAAAGGAGACGAAGTTAAATTTTCTCCTTGAAAAAAAACTTTTTTAGATCACCAAATTAACACAGATACTGTAAGTACTGCTGTTCAAAATAAAACAAATAATAAGATTCAATTTAGAGGAGATAATTGAGGCATGTAAAAAGTACTAAACTCAATTAGTAACGTAAGGCTGACAACCTTATATTATGATTTAACTAACTTTTTATTCTGAAACATTAATAGCTCATTCTAGAAAATTTTTTAGGGGAACAGCTTCTACTACAATAGGTATAAAGGAGTGATTAGCTCCACAAATCTCAGAACATTGCCCATAAAAGACTCCAGGATATTTAATAAAAAAACCTAATTGGTTTAATCGACCTGGAATAGCATCTACTTTTACACCTAAAGAAGGAACAGTCCAAGAATGAATTACATCTGCTGATGTAACTAATACACGAAGGTCAGTTTGAGTTGGTAGTACAACTCGATGATCTACTTCCAATAATCGAAAATCTCCTGGTTCTAACTCATTAGTTGGTACTATGTATGAATCAAACTCAATATTTGAGTAATCAGAGTACTCATAACTTCAATATCATTGATGACCAATTCTTTTTACAGTTAGTCTACAATCTCCAATTTCATCAAGTAGATATAGCAAACGAAGAGATGGTAAAGCTAAAAAAATTAAAATAAATGCTGGAATGATTGTTCAAATAGTCTCGATAGCTTGTCCCTCAACTAAAGAACGACAAGTATACTTATTTACTATTAATGATACCGCAGCATATCCAACTAAACTAATAATTATTACCAAAATTATTATTGCATGATCGTGAAAAAAAATTAGTTCTTCTATCAAAGGAGAAGCTGCATCTTGAAATCCCAATTGTCCTCATAGACCCATGTCATAATATCAAAAATTAAATTATTAAATTCTAGTTAATAACTAGCAACAAGAGCTCCTGTTTCAGGCGCATTATGAAAATCGCTAGGTAAAGTATTATCTCATTCCAGTGCTGTTCTTAAATGAGTTCTTCAAACTACACTTCGTTGAGAAATTAATGCTTCTCAGACAATTACTATAAAATACAAAACAGCTACAAAAGAAATTATTGAACCAATTGAAGATACAACATTTCATTTTGTATAACAATCAGGGTAATCTGAATAACGTCGTGGTATTCCTCTGAGTCCTAAAAAATGTTGAGGAAAAAAAGTTACATTAACACCAATAAATATAATATAAAAGTGTGCTTTTGCTCAACGATTATTTAACGTTACCCCTCTTAATAAAGGAAACCAATAATTGAATGCACCAAATAAAGCAAAAACAGCTCCTATTGAAAGTACATAGTGAAAATGAGCTACCACATAGTAAGTATCATGAAGTATAATATCTAAAGAAGAATTAGATAAAACAATTCCAGTTAACCCTCCCACTGTAAATAGGAAGATAAATCCTAATGCTCAAAGCATTGGAGCTTCATATTTGATTTTAGCACCATGAATGGTAGCAAGTCATCTAAATACTTTAATTCCTGTAGGGACAGCAATAATTATTGTAGCGGCAGTAAAATAAGCTAGAGTATCAACATCCATCCCTACTGTAAATATATGATGAGCTCATACAATAAACCCTAAAACACCAATCGCTAGTATAGCATAAATTATTCCTAAAGTTCCAAATGTTTCTTTTTTAGAAGAATAATGTCTAACAATATGAGAAATTATCCCAAATCCAGGAAGAATTAAAATATATACTTCAGGATGACCAAAGAATCAAAATAAATGTTGATATAAAATTGGATCTCCACCTCCTGCTGGGTCAAAAAAAGCAGTATTAAAATTTCGATCTGTTAAAAGCATTGTAATAGCCCCAGCTAAAACAGGTAAAGAAAGAAGTAATAAAATAGCAGTAATTTTTACCGATCAAACAAATAAAGGTAAACGCTCAAATTGTATTCCTCGTCATCGTATATTAATAATAGTTGTAATAAAGTTTACAGCTCCTAAAATCGAAGAAACACCTGCTAAATGAAGAGAAAAAATTGCTAAGTCGACTGAACCACCAGCATGAGCTAAATTACTGGATAAAGGTGGATACACTGTTCATCCAGTTCCTGCTCCGCTTTCTACAGCTGCTGATGACAGCAAAAGTAAGAGTGCTGGTGGAAGCAATCAAAATCTTATATTATTTAGTCGAGGAAAAGCTATGTCAGGAGCTCCTAGTATTAGCGGAACTAATCAATTACCAAATCCTCCAATTATTATTGGTATAACCAAAAAGAAAATTATTACAAAAGCATGAGCTGTAACAATCACATTGTAAAGCTGGTCATCACCTAAAAGTGCTCCAGGCTGACCTAACTCAGCACGAATTAAAAGACTTAAAGCTGTCCCAACTAATCCTGATCACATTCCAAATAAAATATATAATGTTCCAATGTCTTTATGATTTGTAGAGAATAATCAACGCAT